AAGGGCTTATTCGATCCAATCGTACCACGTAATCCTTTAAAGGGCGTTCTGAGTGAATTATTTCGGCTACATGCCTTCTTTCCTTTGAATCAAACTTAGATTAAGTAGAGCTGTAGAGTAGAGTCTTCATTTTTAATTTATTAATTAATTTAATAATTAATAAAACGGAATAAATTTTTAAAAATGAAAATTATTAAATTATAAGACAAGAGCACAAAATAACTAATAATATGAATAATAAAAAGGTGTATTATCATACATATATTTCGTGTAGAAACGTGTAGAAGGGTGAATAAGTCCGTTTATTTACATATTTTTTATTTACACATTTTTTTTTATAGGCATTTAGTAAAAAAAAATTATTAAAACATATACTTATATACTCCTTATTTAGGTATATACTCACTTAGGTATACTTAGTATAATATTAGTATAATATAATTATTATATATAAAATATCTTTATAACAATATAAGGTTAAAAAAAAAATTTTAATATAAAACAATAAATAAAAATAACAGGTACAAATATTAAATCGAGGTACCCATTCAATGATAGCTTTCAACAACTTTCCCTCCATTTTTGTGCCTTTAGTAGGCTTAGTATTTCCGGCAATTGCAATGGTTTCTTTATCTCTTCATGTTCAAAAAAACAAGATTTTTTAGATACTATAGGGACAACTCTTATCCATTTTTTTTTTCAAAACTGACTTTGATCATAACACCCATATCTATTTAGTAGAATATGGTATAACATGTGGCTTCTTTCGAGCCTAAGCTCTTATGTATGTGTAAACATGATATATGGGTAAATGAATTCTAACAATTTTCAAATGGATCGGTATCGGGGAGAATTTCGGAAATGGAAAGTCAATATATCTATATGTGGATATCTATAGGAAATCATATGAAAGAGATGTTATTATTTTAGTTTGGATCTAAGCAATTCGATGAATTTTTCTAAAAGGTTCACATCATAGTAGTGCTGGTTGATGAGAGTTACTTCGGAAACAAAAAAAGTAAAATCAAATTTATTTTTGTTATTCTTCCAATTCCAATAAAATGCAACTAGGTCTAGTGAGAGTATGAGTTGGCGATCAGAACGTATATGGATAGAACTTATAGCGGGGTCTCGAAAAATAAGTAATTTCGGTTGGGCCCTTATTCTTTTTTTAGGTTCATTAGGGTTTGTATTGGTTGGAACCTCCAGTTATTTTGGTAGGAATTTTATATCTTTATTTCCTTCTCAGCAAATAAATTTTTTTCCGCAGGGGATCGTGATGTCTTTCTATGGGATCGCGGGTCTTTTTATTAGCTCCTACTTGTGGTGCACAATTTCGTGGAATGTAGGTAGTGGTTATGATCGATTCGATATAAAAGAGGGCATAGTGTGTATTTTTCGTTGGGGATTTCCTGGAAAAAACCGTCGCATATTTCTGCGATTCCTTATGAAAGATATTCAGTCCATCAGAATAGAAAATAAAGAGGGTCTTTTTGCTCGTCGGGTCCTTTATATGGAAATCAGAGGCCAGGGGGCCATTCCCTTGACGCGTACTGATGAGAATTTGACTCCACGAGAAATTGAGCAAAAAGCTGCTGAATTGGCCTATTTCTTGCGCGTACCAATTGAAGTATTTTGAAAAAAGGAACTGAAAAATGAATACTTTGCAAGAGGGAAAAAACTCAAGAACCCTCTTTTTTTTTTCTATACCATAACTTAACGGAAGTTTGTTCTGAACGCCTATTCGAGCCAAAGTAAACGTATACGAAGCAACCCTAAAACGAAATTTTTTGTGTCCATAATTTTTTTTTATTTTAATATTTGATATTTTTTTTAATAGAACGGGAGTTCTTTCGTCTCGAAATCCAACTAATATTAATTTGAAGTGGGCTCTTTCTTATTCTATTTCTGTATTCTTTCTAGATTCAAGGACTAACCTAACCGCTATACTGCATCACAAATAAAAACCTCGCAATAGATTAATGGGCTCGATGACTTGGGATATAACTTATGCTTGATAGAAATATTAGTATCATATAGAGTCGACGCATGGGGTGAGTTCATTTAAACTTCAAAAATTCACAGACGAAAAATGGCAAAAAAGAAAGTATTCATTTCCCTTCTATATCTTGCATTTATAGTATTTTTGCCTTGGTGGATCTCTCTCTCATTTAAAAAAAGTCTGGAATCTTGGATTACTAATTGGTGGAATATTAGGCAATCCGAAATTTTTTTGAATGATATTCAAGAAAAGAGTATTCTAAAAAAATTCATAGACTTGGAGGAACTCCTTCGTTTGGAGGAAATGATAAAGGAATACCCAGAAACGCATTTACAAAAGCTTCGCGTCGAAATCTACAAAGAAACGACCCAATTGATCAAGATGCACAATGAGGATCGTATCCATACAATTTTACACTTCTCGACAAATATAATCTGTTTCGTTATTCTAAGTGGTTATTCTATTCTAGGTAATGAAGAACTTGTTATTCTTAACTCTTGGATTCAAGAATTCCTATATAACTTAAGCGACACAATAAAAGCTTTTTCTATTCTTTTATTAACTGATTTATGTATAGGATTCCATTCGCCCCACGGTTGGGAATTAATGATTGGCTCTGTCTACAAAGATTTTGGATTTGCTCATAATGATCAAATTATATCCGGTCTTGTTTCTACTTTTCCAGTCATTTTAGATACAATTTTTAAATATTGGATCTTTCGTTATTTAAATCGTGTATCTCCTTCACTTGTAGTGATTTATCATTCAATGAATGACTGAAAAATGATTGAACGACCCAATTATAATATTTGTTACTTTGTCCATAAGCAAAACACTCAAAATTGTACTTATTCTTTCTACCCAGCCAAGGGATCTCTCCAATATTTCAGAAAAATTATTTCAGTAAATAGCAAAATTATAGATAGGGAACTCTACTAGCGACCTACCTAATTTTATTGTAGAAAATTTCGGGATCAATGATTGGACCATGCAAACTAAAAAAACCTTTTCGTCGATAAAGAAAGAGATTACTCGATCCATTTCCCTATCGCTCATGATATATATAATAACTCAGGCACCCATTTCAAATGCCTATCCCATTTTTGCACAGCAAGGTTATGAAAATCCACGAGAAGCAACGGGCCGTATTGTATGTGCCAATTGCCATTTAGCTAATAAACCCGTGGATATCGAGGTTCCACAAGCGGTACTTCCGGATACTGTATTTGAAGCAGTTGTTCGAATTCCCTATGATCTGCAAGTGAAACAAGTTCTTGCTAATGGTAAAAAGGGCGCTTTGAATGTGGGGGCTGTTCTTATTTTACCCGAGGGGTTTGAACTAGCCCCGCCCGATCGTATTTCGCCCGAGATTAAAGAAAAGATAGGAAATCTGTCTTTTCAAAGTTACCGCCCTACTAAAAAAAATATTCTTGTGATAGGTCCTGTTCCTGGTCAGAAATATAGTGAAATCACCTTTCCTATTCTTTCCCCGGACCCCGCTACTAAGAAAGATGTTCACTTCTTAAAATATCCCATATACGTAGGTGGGAACAGAGGAAGGGGTCAGATTTATCCCGACGGGAGCAAGAGTAACAATAATGTTTATAATGCTACAGCAGCAGGTATAGTAAGCAAAATCATACGAAAAGAAAAGGGGGGATACGAAATAACCATAGTGGAGGCATCGGGTGGGCGTCAAGTGGTTGATATTATCCCTCCAGGGCCGGAACTTCTTGTTTCTGAGGGCGAATCCATCAAACTTGATCAACCATTAACGAGTAATCCTAATGTGGGCGGATTTGGTCAGGGGGATGCAGAAGTAGTACTTCAAGATCCATTACGTGTCCAAGGCCTTTTGCTCTTCTTGGCATCTGTTATTTTTGCACAAATCTTTTTGGTTCTTAAAAAGAAACAGTTTGAGAAAGTTCAATTGTCCGAAATGAATTTCTAGATCCGCGAATTTTTCAACATCAAACTCTAAAAAGAAATAAATTGTTGTTGGCAATTATATTATGTAATTGTGTATGATCAAAAAAATTTTGTTTGTTTCTTTTTTCGGATTTCGGGAATTACTTATACTGGTCATGATGTGTATATTGTGAAGAAGACTATTTGATTTTACTTATCTCTTCTTTGTTTTTTCAATCCAAATCGAAGTGATATAGAATGAATCCGTAGTTTTATATTTAAATATTTGAATAGAATAAAAACAAAAGATAAATAAGCGGATAATATAAACCAAAGTATAAATGAAAGGAACAAAGGGTTTAGGGGAGGGGGGGGTTGTGCGTCTCCTAGTCTTTGACACAAGAAAAGGGATTTTCCACAACCCTTTCTTGTGTCGAATTAATAATGATTCTTGATCCTATTCGTCAAAAATTCCTATTCGTGGGTTCCATTTTTTTTTTCGGTTTATCATAACCTTTTTTCGATTTATCATGTTAAGTAGTGGACAAACAAAAATATAGGTAAATTTATTGAACAAATAGAACTTCTTCAATTTCAATGAACTTCTAAAATAGAAAAAAGGAAACTTTGATTAGATTAAGATTAAAGAAAGTAAGGTTCTATTTTATTAGTATAGAAAGGGTTTGCATGATATCTAATCGATATAAATCCATATATAGAACTATATAGAATTGTGAGTCATCCAAAAAACGGAAATCGAGTGATTCCTTCTTTGTTTTCATTTTTTAAAGTATTCGCAGATACTTTGGAGTAAAAGATGTTCTGAATCAATTAATGAAGTGCATTTTTCAAAACATCAATCATAAGAAAATGTGGATTTTTTTGAAACATTTATACAAAAAAAAATATTATGATTATTAAGAACTCAACGGATCCCCCTCGAATCAGACAAGGAAAGAGGGGGTAGGTCCCGTTGAGTTCTTATGCTTTCATGTCTATAACCCAGTTCATCTGGTTATTACAGAGATGAACCTAATCCGGAATATGAACCATAAAAGAAAATACCAATTAAACCAATTACAACAATACC